TGATCAATGAATATTCGATTCTTTCTTAAATATGGAATCGATTGACAACAATTCTTCTGTATTATGTATATAGGTTTCTCCTTCTTTCTGAAGTTTCGATAGAAGGATTCCTCTACTAACGTAAGACAATCAACTCCATTCGTTAGAACAGCTTCCATCGAGTCTCTGCACCTATCCTTTTTGATTTTCGCTTTCTGAACCTTTGTTTGTTTTCGGAAAACGTGATTTGGCTCAGGATTGCCCATTTTTATTAATTCCAGGGTTTCTCTGAATTTGAAAGTTATCACTTAGTAAGTTTCCATACCAAGGCTCAATCCAATTAAGTCCGTAGCGTCTACCGATTTCGCCATATCCCCCTTTTTGAGATGAAAATCTCATTGTGATCTCGTTCCCTTTTTTTTATACCGGTACCATTGAATTCATTAGATAGATGCCGATTCCTGTCTCGAAAAAGTGTTTTCTCCTCTTTGTCTTTGATTTCTTGTCTATCTTCTTTCATCTTCTATATCTATAGGAGGCTCATATTCGGTCCAATCAAAAACGATTTTATCATTTCTGTATCGGCAATTCAATATAGGTGGATACAGACGCTATACATCTGTCTCTCTTCCACTCATTTCCCCATGAAATTTAGAATACTTGAACGGTCGATTCTTTTTTTTTATTTTAATATGATATGATTTTTGAATTCAAAAATCATATCATATTAAAATAAAATCATATTAAAATAAAATATATATTGAATTGTGATAAAAAAAGGAAATTCTATATCGCTAGATTAATCGTTATCTTCTATACTATTTAACAGTTATTTCAAATTCTATATTCTATTCTTTAATATATTCATATTCATTATGAATAGCGAATATGAATAGCTAAGAATTAAAATAGTATAATAGTGAATAGCAAAGATTCTAAGAGTTTATTGAATTCCTATGCATGTGGAATTTATGTTATGTGAGCCTGCTTAGCTCAGAGGTTAGAGCATCGCATTTGTAATGCGATGGTCATCGGTTCGATTCCGATAGTCGGCTTTTCTCTATTTATTTTATTCGATGTTTTACATGATTGATAATGCATCTTTGATTTCAAAGAATATTGAAAAAAATGTCTTCCTCTTTTGGCAAAAGCCATTTATTTATTATGTGATAGGAATTTCCAACTATCTCACGAAAAGAATCCTTTTCTTTTTCTATATATAGAATATAAAGATCTGGATATTTATCCAACTCATCTCATTATTCTTTAATAGAATAATACTTCAGTAAATTTCGCTTTATTTAGAATTTAGTTCATTTTTAGTTTAGGTTTATTCTGTAGAATGAAATTTCATCAATAAGAATTCATAATTAAATATAAATAAGAAGAAGGAGTCTTTATGTCGCGTTACCGAGGTCCTCGTTTCAAAAAAATACGCCGCCTGGGGGCTTTACCAGGGCTAACTAATAAAAGGCCCAGAGCTGGAAGTGATCTTAGAAACCAATCGCGTTCCGGGAAAAAATCCCAATATCGAATTCGCCTAGAAGAAAAACAAAAATTGCGTTTTCATTATGGTCTTACAGAACGACAATTACTTAAATACGTTCGTATCGCCGGAAAGGCAAAAGGGTCAACAGGTCAGGTTTTATTACAATTACTTGAAATGCGCCTGGATAACATTCTTTTTCGGTTGGGTATGGCTCCGACTATTCCGGGAGCTCGCCAATTAGTTAATCATAGACATATTTTAGTCAATGGTCGTATAGTAGATATACCAAGTTATCGCTGCAAACCCCGAGATACTATTGCGGCGAGGGATGAACAAAAATCTAAAGCTCTAATTCAAAATTCTCTCGATTCATCCCCCCATGAGGAATTGCCAAACCATTTGACTCTTCAACCATTCCAATATAAAGGATTAGTCAATCAAATAATAGATAGTAAATGGGTCGGTTTGAAAATAAATGAATTACTAGTTGTAGAATATTATTCTCGTCAGACTTAAACCTAACAAAAAGGAAAATCAACACTAATAAGAATAAGGGTTCGACCATTTTGCTCCCTTTCGGCGAAGTAAATAAACCTAAGGTTAAGATAAATAAGGGTTTGATCCGGATTTTTCTTCCATTTAGGTATCATAGACCGAGAGGGAGATTTTCATTCCTTGTCTACTCTACTCTTTTCTTTCACAGTATTTTCCGTACCACAGCCATTAGGAATAGAGAATCCTTATCAAAGAAAGGTCTAACTGTTGGAATAGTCGTATCCATTTCTATTTGATCTATTGTGGTTAGTAAGATCGATGAATTAGGTGAAGGTACGGAAAGAGAGGGATTCGAACCCTCGGTAAGCAAAAGCCTACATAGCAGTTCCAATGCTACGCCTTCAACCACTCGGCCATCTCTCCTACATAATGATTATGACCCAAAAACCTAAAATCGAGTGAATAGTGAATCATTCTAGATTATTGGGTAGGTACAACCAATCAATTCTAACTATAAACTATAAAGCGATCAAAATC